ATAATGCATGAAAGGATCTTTGAAAACCCATAGAGTTTTTTCAAAAGACTTTCCACAAACTAAAAGATCTTCGATTTTTCCATAAAAATGTATTCGTTCAATAAGGGTTCTGTAAGATGTTAATCGTAAATAAGACGATTGCTTACGAAGAAACACTAATACAAACTCACATTCAGATACATAAGAATTATATAGAAACAAAAATAGTCTTTTATTTTCTTTTGAAAAAACGTAAATGGATTTCCTGGAAGTAATGAGACTTTTACAAAAATTCAGATATTCGTGAAGAAAGAACCGCAATAAATGTAAAGAGGAAACCTCCTGGACCCGAAATTGAAGTATTTGAACCAAAATTTCCATATGTATGGGATGAGGAATTAGTATATCTGACAGATAATTTAAATGCAATAATTTATCCTCTAAGAAGGGAAATATTGAATGAATAGATCGTAAATTTTTATATTTTTGTATTTCTTTTTCTTCGAGGGAAGATACTAATTGCAGCGCGAATGGAATTTCCACAAGACCTGCAAAACCCTCTGATATCATTTGAGAATAAAAACGAAAATAAAAAAAATTGTAATTGTTTCGCCCAACGAATTGATTTCGCTTAAAACCATTAAACCAATAAAAAAAAGAATTCTGTCGATACATTCGAATAATTAAACGTTTCACAAGTACTGAACTATATTTATTGTTATTGTCATAAGTTTTTATGGGTTCATAAAAATTTGAACCATTTAAAACACGATCATGAGCAAATATGTAAATATATTCGTGAAAGAAAAGCGGATATAGAAGATGCTGTTGCCAAGATCTATCTTTTTGTAAATATCCTTGTAATTGTTCCATTTACATTTCGACTGGAAGCAGGCATTTCTTGGGTTATCAAATGAATACATAGTGCAATATGGTCAAAACAGGGTATGTAATATATTATTATGCATTGTATAATATTTTTGTACTGTACATTACATTATATATATAATAAATATATAAACATATATAATAAACATATATAATGGTAAGTTATATAATTAATATAGTAAATTAATATGGTGAAATATAGATATACCCTGGAAGAAAACATAAAGTCCAATTCCAATCAACGAATCCCTCTACTCTCTTTTTCTATACAATTGGTTTATCTTCTTTAGGTTAATATAACCTTAAGTTTAATATAACCCATAATTAGATTATACCTCTTTATAATCTAATTAAAGAAAAAAAGAGGGTAAAAACCTTTATTTTTGCAACCCAATCGCTCTTTTGACTTTGGAATAAAATATTTTTACCCTTTAACCTTTTATCAGTATACTGTTTCTTATACACATTCGTTTCCAACCCATAATAAGGAATAATTAGGATTCATAAAAAAAGAAAAAGAATCAAAGGGCCAAGCCCAAAAGGGCCCATCCTTTCCCGCGCCGGGCACTAATTTAGTTTTAACGTCTAATTAGTTAGATCGAGAAATCGTTCAATTCATTCAAATTTAGAACATAAGCTCGTTGCTTTTTGTTTTACTAGAATTGGAGCTATAGAGCTTTATCCATTTATTCACTAGACCCAACTGCAAATGTGGATTTCTATTGTTTCCTTCCAAAAAGAAAAACCCTTTGCAATGATCCTCTAAGGATAAACTCAAAGTTCCACTTAAATTCAAATTTTACGTTTTCTATTAAAATGAAAAAAAAAATTCCATTTTTTTTTTCTTAAAGTACGGAATTCGTTTTATTACGACATGCTGTTTTTTCCATTCATTACCTTTGAGGATCAGTCGTGGTCTTATAGACTTCGCCAATAAATAGTCTGGACGAATTCGTTGCTTCATCCAAATGTGTAAAAGATCATAGTCGCACTTAAAAGCCGAGTACTCTACCATTGAGTTAGCAACCCCGATAAATAAAATATGTGTATACGATCAAAAAAAATGCATCTTATATCAAAGTAAATCCAGCAATGTAAACAACTGAAGTGAACTAACAAACCCAATAAAAAATATAGTTTTTGGGATAAACACATTTTTTTATCTATGATCGAATTATATTCGATCGACACACCATTGTCAATATGAATGCAATGTTGAGAAAACAAATCAAATAACAAATCAAATTAAGTAATTCAAATAGAATTTGTGTTGGATTAGCACAATTAATCGAAAGAAAAGAGAAAATCTCAATTATTTAAATTATTTATTCAATCAATATTAGGTGAAATAAGCAAGATTCACCCCTTATTTGTTGATAGATTCCCACAACAAGAGAAAAAGAAATAGAGATAAAATAAATAAATTTACTTAAATAGAACTTATTTCTTAATTATTTCTTAAATAGAACTAAAAAAAAAAAAGAAAAATGCAAATTGTAGGAATTCTAAGTAAAAAATAAAATAAAGATAGGTACTAATTAGCTCTTTTATTTCTTATTTAATTTATTTTTTGTTATGAATTTTTTATTTTTTTTTCCTTAATTATTAACTCAAAGTCTTTTCTTTTAAAATTTCTGCCTTTTTAAAAATATCATAAACGGTTCTGGTAGGTTGAGCACCCTTTTCAATAAAATATAGAACAGCAGGAAGGTTTAAAAAAGTTTGATTTTTTATGGGATCATAAAAACCCACTTTTCGAAGATCTCTTCCTTCTCTTCGGGATCGAACATCAATTGCAACGATTCGATAGATGGCTCATTGGGATAGATGTAAATAAAACCTTCTCCCCCCAGAAACGTATAGGAGGTTTTCTCCTCATACGGCTCGAGAAAAAATAAATCAAATTTCTGTAATAAATCTAATTTGGATATAGAATTACATTGTATATAATGTCAAATATATTTAATGGCAAATGGATGCATAAAAAAATGAATAAACTAGTATTTCAGTTGTTTTTGTTTTCTTCTTTACAGAAAAATATTATTAATACTCATAACTCAAGTAATTCTAATAGACTTCAAAAATAAATACTTAGACATTTATTGAGCCGTCTCTAACCTCTTTTGTTTGTCTCATATGGTATCTATTTTTACGTCTCATTCAGATCCAACTGTTGAAACAATTGAAAAGTTGGTTTCCTTGTTCTGGAATTCCTTATCTGCGCTTGTAAAATCATTGGGTTTAGGCATTACTTCGGTGATCCTTACTCTTTTTTTTTTTTTAAGGGCAGCAACATCCCTCTTTTTTTTTTGTTATTTCTTTCTATTTCTATGAAAGGAAATAACGAAGGGTGGATTCCCTCAGGGATACACTTTCTTTTGATCAAAATAGTTTTACCAATTCAAAGAATGGTACTTTATTAGTATTTTAATTTCTTTCAAAACGGAACCCTTTGATTTACATATTGAGGATATACTTACAGAGTTGGCCTAACTTATTGATCCTTACTAACCCTAGATTCTTCCCTTTGATAAAGGAATCAACCCCCTTCTGCTCAAGCTCCATCATGTACTATTTATCAACCTAAGACAAATTAGGTTCCCAGTGGAACAGAACAAACTATGTCAAGCCAAGAGCATTTTCATTCATATAAAAATGGTGGACAAAAAATCCACAGCCGATCATGTCCTTCAAGTCACACGTTGCTTTCTACCACATCGTTTCAAACGAAGTTTTAACATAACATTCCTCTAATTTAGAATTGAATTTCAAATCACTATTGAATTGATTTTTTATGTAATAATGAATAGTCATTGGCTCAACGCGATCGGGATTCAGGATATATACGGGATCCTTTTTAGAATATATTGGGATATTTTTAATATATCGGGATATATTATAGTATAACCCATATTTTCTATCTAAGCCTGGATAGAATTAAAGACGTTTTTATCTGGAGAGGGCTCAACGGAGCCAAAATTTCTTTAACTTCATATCATTCCAAATATCATTCCAATTTATTTCCATATCATATTATCTGAATATATTCATGTAAATACAAATGAAAGAGCCGTCAAAAAAGGGTTTTAATACTTATTTATTTTACATCTTCACCAGATTGTTCGGGACAATCAATCATAAAGGAAACTTTTTCCTCGGACAAAAACTAGAAATCTCAAACAAAAGAAAATCTTTTAGCTTTAATCGATTTCTAATCCGGAAAAATCCATTTTTAGTCAAAGAGACTTTTCGTTCCAACGATGATCTGAAAGGGTTGTCAGTTTCTTGATTTCTATAATATGAATTTATTACATTTCTTCAAGTGTCAAGAGTTCTTAAAAAAGATTAAACAAAAACAATATTATAGTTTAAAGAATCCCCGATTGGAACATCATAACTAGAAAATCTTTTTCTAGCCATGACTAAATTTGAACTAAAAAACTCTACTCTAATTCAATCAAATCAACAAATTGAGGCAATAAAAATAAATAAATAGCTCAAAATTTGTAACAAATATCTCATTCTCTAAAGAAACGCAAATTTGACCATGTCAAATTGGATTATCAATTCCTTTTATTTAAAACCAAGAGGATAAACTTATAATCAATTTTATTTTTTTTGAATTGAATTCAAAAAAAAAGTATTGAATGGAAAGAGTCTCGCATAAGACAAGATTAAATCTTTATTCTCCCCCCCCTTTTTTTTTACATATTTTGTTTGACTTCAGATTCAAGAGCAATCCAATAAACTCAAATATAGAAGATATATGAATTTTCCCCAATCAACATAATTACAAATTCAGAATTACTCATTTGAGCCGTCTAAATCTAAATTGAATTATCTAAATCTCTAGATCTAATAAAAAAGATAGAAAGAAATGGAATATTGACCAGACAATGGATTTCTCCTTTTTTTCCCATACCAAAGCTTCTAAAGCTTTAAAACCCATGATGAAAATGATAAAATTTTGACTACATAAACTCCCTACTCTGGAGTTTCTAGATGCAATGTGAAATAGGATAGCCATATATTTTTGATTTATGGAAAGGAATAGGAATGTCTTTGTTTCACATTGCAGCATCATGTAATATGAGAATTCGCATTTTATGGATAGGGGGACCTTATGTCCGCTATCCTATAAACTATAAACAAAATACTAAATAAACTAACTTAAAAATCAATATAAATAGTACAGGTATATTCTGTATATGAATGATAGGTGGGGATTTTTTGAATTTGAATAAAAAAATATTTATTTTACTGCTACTTGTACTTGCATTTGATACTTGATTAGACTTGTGATGAGAAATCAAATGAATTAGAAAAAGAATTCTTACAAGAATTATTAGCTTAGAATAAAAAGCACGGAGTCGTTTTCTTAACAACTTTTCTGTTTTATGTGGTATAAAATCCGATCTTATATTTCGTTTCCGATGGAAACGCTCTGGGACGGAAGGATTCGAACCTCCGAATCGCGGGACCAAAACCCGTTGCCTTACCGCTTGGCTACGCCCCATCCCTGTTTAAATTTCTATTCTACACTACTAAGTGTAATAGTACTATATGCTTATTTGTCAATCCCCACGAAAATAACAAACAAAAAAAAAAACGAAAAAAAAAAAATAGATAATAAATAGATAATATAATAGGGTATATATATTTATCTAATTTTGTAATATGCTCTTGCTAGGATTGAACGTATGTATAGGATTCAATATATGTAGATATAGAATTTAGAATCAAAAAATTAATTGATCGTTACATAGAATTCAAGTAAGATAATTATGAAAGTGGAATTCCTTGTATTCTCATTTGAAAATGAAAAAAGGAAAAAAAAAAGAAGGACTTTTTTACTTGCCTTTTTTCATTTTTCCCTTATAAAAATAACTCAATCAAAAGAAAATTTTCTAATCTACAAGAACGAAATCTTTGTTATGCTTAATATCTTTAGTTTAATCTGTATCTGTCTTAATTCTGTACTTTATTCGAATAATTTTTTCTTTGGCAAATTGCCTGAAGCTTATGCTTTTTTGAATCCAATCATAGATATTATGCCTGTTATACCTGTCCTCTTTTTTCTCTTAGCTTTTGTTTGGCAAGCTGCTGTAAGTTTTCGATGATATTATCAATTTCATACTTTAATCCATTATCAAATCTATTTATGATTTGTTCTATTCATTCGATAAAAAAACTCTAGAAATGAATAAGATGGACTCAGTTTTACATTTTAAACCCTCGAAAAAAAAATAGGTAATCTATTACCTTTTTCTAAAATGATCTTATCTTGGAGATTGTGTAATGCTTACTCTTAAAATCTTTGTTTACACCGTAGTGATATTCTTTGTTTCTCTCTTCATCTTCGGATTCTTATCTAATGATCCAGGGCGTAATCCTGGACGTGAGGAATAAAAAATTGGGGTTTTCCTTAGTATTTCTAAAGAATTTTCTTCATTATTATTTTCTTATTATTTGATCTACTCCAAATATTAACCTCTGTTAAGAGACGATCAAGGTATCAAAATTAGCTCTAAATCAGAAGTCTCGGGTAATTGCAGTAAACGGAAAGAGAGGGATTCGAACCCTCGGTACGAAAAACTCGTACAACGGATTAGCAATCCGCCGCTTTAGTCCACTCAGCCATCTCTCCCAATTGCAAATAATTTGTAATTTTTTATGTGATGTAATACGTCAAGTCAAATTTGATAAAAACTCTCATATTCTTTCTTTATATTTCTCATATTCTTTCTTTATATTATATATATTTATTATTTATATATATATAAATAAAAAAAAAAAAAAACAACAACAACAAGAAATCGTGTATACAGAATTCATCACCTCTTTTTTACATATTCAATAATTCCTTGAGACCAAACGTAGAATGCAAATAGTCTAGCAAAGGTGAAACACTATAACATTATAATATCTTATTTGAATTTACATATGTTATTTAACTTTCTGTTTCTGCTCTTCACTTTTTTTTTTAGTCCCCCTCCCCCGAAGGAGACTAAATATGCCTCCGTACTAGATTATCTTAAGTGTGTTTCATTTCCTTATTCGATAAATAACCCATTCATATACAATACATATACAATATTAAATATAATAAATATGTAATAATAAATATGTAGCGGGTATAGTTTAGTGGTAAAAGTGCGATTCGTTCTAGTAACAACTTAATATAGTTAAGGGGTCCTTTCGGTTTTTCATATTCCGATTAAAACTTTTTTTTTTTTAGGTTTAATCCTTTACCTCTCAATAACATATTTGAGGAAAAATATACATTCTCACAACCCCATATACAAAGGCCCATTTTATTATTGGCCTTTGCATATGGGGTCGTGAAGCATAAATTTTTTGAATTGGACGAAGTCGTCCAATTCAATGAGTATGAGTAAAGGATCCATGTATGAAGATACAAAAATGTATTTCCAATCGTAACTAAATCTTTAATTTTGGTATTGTAAAAGGGAAATTGAAGCAAAATAAGCTACAAAAGGGTGGTTTTGGTTTACTAGAACCATCAGTATATTGTTTCGGCTCGGTGGAAATCTAATTCTTTTCCTCAGGATCCTGCGATAAAAAATAAGGAACGAAGTAACTAGACTAGACGGATTTGGTATAATCTCTCTC